GTAGTAATTCTAGGCACTATTGCATGTAACGTAGGCTTAGCGGTTCTAGAACCATCAATGATTGGTGAACCGGCAGATCCATTTGCAACCCCTTTGGAAATATTACCCGAATGGTATTTCTTTCCCGTATTTCAAATACTTCGTACAGTGCCCAATAAATTATTGGGTGTTCTTTTAATGGTTTCAGTACCTGCGGGATTATTAACAGTACCCTTTTTAGAGAATGTTAATAAATTCCAAAATCCATTTCGCCGTCCAGTAGCGACAACCGTCTTTTTGATTGGTACCACAGTCGCTCTTTGGTTGGGTATTGGTGCAACATTGCCTATTGATAAATCCCTAACTTTAGGTCTTTTTTAAATTGATTCAATTGTGAAATAACACGACGTGTGTATCTAGGGAATAGCCGCTTCAAAGCGAATTATCCCTAGATACATCTATATTAAAATACATCTATATTAAAAAAAATCTGAATTTCTGTCGAATATTTTGAAATATTTTTCTACAGCCAAGATTATCTCTTTTGCATCTTCTATGCCAAAATATTCCATTTTCATATTCATAAGATCTTTGTAACCCTTATTCAACAGCTGAGATAATTTATATATCTCGGCCTTTTTGAGGCAATCATAGACCTTGGAAGAAAGTTGTAATTGATCAATATAAATCGATTCCACTGCTAATTTTGTTTTCTTTTGTCGTCTTCTTAGTATTTCCGATCGATCTTCCAAAGTCAAATCTTTTATAGTAACCTTCTTTGTCTTCGTCGATACGCAAAGGAAACCCAAATAATTTAACCAACTTCTGGGAGGCTATACCAAGTGCTTCTACCGGAGTGAAACTCCCATTTGTCCATATTTCGAGAAAGAGCACCTCTTTTCTTTCATTCATAGGAGAATAATAGGTATGAATACTATGATTCACATTTAGAACAGGCGAGAAGCTAGCATCTATAGGATAACATCCTTCTCGAAAGGTATATGTTATTTTTCTACCATATGCGCGATTTCTCTCGATTTCTAGTTCAATAAATAGCTGCATTGGTTGTTTCAATGTAGCTATATGTTCGTTCTTGTTAATGACTTCTACATGAGCAGGATTTACGACAATACTACGAGCAGTTGCAGGTCCAGGACCCCTGGCACGAAAGTACCCTGTCAAAAATCTAGGTACATTACCAGACAGTTGGTTACTTCTGAATACAACTTTTTTCAAATTCATTACAATATCATAGACCGATTCTTCGACCCCATCTATAGTAAAATATTGATGGGGTACGTCCAGAAATTTTGCACACGTGATACACGTTCCTTCGAGTTCTTGAAGCAAAGTTTTTCGCGTTGCAATGCCTATTAGGTCAGCTTGGCCTTCTAAAAGTGGAGCCAGCAAAAAGCGCCCATAATGAAGACGTGCACTGTCTTCTCTTAATTCAAGACACTTCCACCGTATGTCTCCGTCTGGTAGAAAGAATTCATCGTGAGTCATAGAAAATCCTCTTTTGAAAGTTTAGATTTTGAGAAAAAATGGAAAGACTTTGATTTGGAAATGTAAGAAATATCGAAGAAAATAAGTATTCAATAATAATAATAATAATATACTTTATCTAATAATAATATACTTTATCTACGTTTTTTTTTCGGGGGCCTACAGCCATTATGTGGCATAGGGGTTACATCCCGTAAAAAAGTGAATCGTATACCACTTTGACGAATAGCTCGTAATGCTGCGTCTCTTCCGAGACCGGGACCTTTTATCATGACTCCTGCTCGTTGCATACCTTGATCTATTACTGGACCAATAGCATCTTCTGTTGCAGTTCGAGCGGCAAAGGGTGTCCCTTTTCTCGTACCCTTGAATCCACAAGTACCGGCCGAGGACCAGGAAACCACCCGACCCCGTAGATCTGTAACCGTGACAATGATATTATGGAAACTCGCTTGAACATGAATAACTCCCTTTGGTATTCTACCTACAATCTTACGTAAACTAATACGTACATTCCTGCGTGAACCAATACCTACAATCTTACGTAAACTAATACGTACATTCCTGCGTGAACCAATACGTACATTCCTACGTGAACCAGTTCTCGGTATAGCTTTTGGCATATTGTATCATCTCATAAATATGAGTCAGAAATATATGGATATATCCATTTCATGTCAAAACAGATTCCTTATTTGATTTGTACATTGAGCCTTTTAGCGTGTCTGATTATACTTGTCTTTGTTTATGTCTCGGGTTGGAACAAATTATTCTAAGGCGCCCCCGCCTACGGATTAGTCGACATTTTTGACATCTTTTACGAACAGAAACTCTTATTTTCATATTTGTCATTCCTTATCTTAATTCTGAATCTACTTCTTGGTAGAAAATAAGTTTCTTGAAATTTTTCATCTCGAATCGTATTGAATAAAAACCAGCTAATCTTTTGAATCCTTGTTTTCGTTGTCGTTGTCGATTCGAGAAATTATACGTCCTCTGGTTGAATCATAACGACTTATTTCAATTTTGACTTTGTCTCCACGCAGTATCTTGATAAAACTACGCCGGATCTTTCCTGAAACATAACCTAGAACCAGATCTTCATTATCTAACCGAACCCGGAACATGCCATTGGGAAGCGATTCAGTAATTAAACCTTCGTGAATCCATTTTTGTTCTGTCATTGCAGGTAAAGCCCCCTTGAAGTATCAACTAATGGAGGAGAAACGATATTAAACAACTCACCCTCTTTCTTTTTTTTTTTATAAATAGGAAGAGGATCCCATTTGGATATTAAAATGATTACCATATATAACACAAAATTTCTCCGCCAATTCCTTCTAGTCGAGCCTCCCGGTCTGTCATTATACCTCGAGAAGTAGAAAGAATTACAATCCCTGTCCCACCTAAAATTCTAGGAATTTCTTGAGAGTAAGAATAGATTCGTAGACTGGGCCGACTGACCCGTTTTAAATTGAAAAATTTTCTATAAGGGCTTTTCCTATTCCTTCTATGTCGCAGGGTTACAACCAAAAAATATTTGTTTTTTTCTCGATGTTTTCTGACGTTTTCGATAAAACCTTCTCGGAAAAGTATTTTAACAATATTTTCGGTAATATTAGTAGATGCTATGCGAACAACCCTTTTTCTAGCCATATCAGCATTTCGTATCGAGTTTATTATCTCAGCAATAGTGTCTGTACCCATCATGAACTAAAATTATTGGTGTCTGAAAATTGGATATAATTAACATGTTTTTCTTTTTTTTTTTATTGGTTTATGAATATTTTCAAGGTATATGCCTGAGACACAATCTACGAATTAATCTAGTTCTTAATCTATTTCTTTCAAATACCCCAATCACGATCTCATTTTATTTTATTTTATAATACCTCGGGAGCTAATGAAACTATTTTAGTAAAATTGAATTCTTTCAATTCCTCGGGGATTGCACCAATAATTCGACTTCCTTTTGGATTTCCTTTTTGATCAATCACAACTGCAGCATTGTCATCATATCGTATTATCATACCGCTGTCACGTTTAAGTTCTTTACAGGTACGGACAATTACAGCTCTGACTACTTCTGATTTTTCTAGGCGCATTTTTGGGACTGCTTCTTTGATCACAGCAACAATAACGTCACCAATATAAGCATAGCGACGATTACTAGCTCCTATGATTCGAATACACATCAATTCTCGAGCCCCGCTGTTATCCGCTACATTTAAATGGGTCTGATGTTGAATCATATCAATTTTTTAGTCTATTCTTCCAATGCAAAGGATAAAGAAAATAAAAGAAATATTGTTTGTCCAAAAAAAGAAACCTGCGGTTTCATCCCCGAGACTCATTTCTGTCGGTTCTACATTTTTATCCCGAAATAATTAATTGAGTTCGTATAGGCATTTTGGATGCTGCTAGTAAAATAGCTCTTCTGGCTCGATTTTCGGCTACTCCACCCATTTCATATAGTATTCTCCCCGGTTTAACAACAGCTACCCAATATTCAGGGGATCCTTTCCCCGAACCCATACGTGTTTCAGCAGGTCTTACTGTAACTGGTTTGTCTGGAAATATACGTACCCATATTTTTCCACCACGGCGTGCATTTCGTGTCATTGCTCGTCGACCTGCTTCGATTTGTCTAGATGTGATCCAAGCAGGTTCAAGTGCCTGAAGAGCGTATTTACCGAAACAAATATGATTACCTCGATAAGATCTTCCCTTCATTCTTCCTCTATGTTGTTTACGAAATGTAGTTCTTTTGGGGTTATAGTTGATGGTTGTTTCGGAATTCCATCTCTACTACAGAACTGGACGTGAGAGTTTCTTCTCATCCAGCTCCTCGCGAATAAAAGGATTCAAAATGGAATTTCAATTAATTTGAATAGATATTAGAACATTTTTATAAAAAATTTTATAAATAATAGTTTTTTTTCTAACGTTCTAATAAATCTTTATTTTCTTTTGTCCTTTATCCAAGTTTACCAATTCAAATTCAAAAAAAAAGAAAGTTTTCGCGGGCGAATATTTACTCTTGCAATCTCTATTTCAGTCGTAGCGCTTGTTCGTGACTTCTCAGAATAGATGAATTGATTTCCGGTTCATTTCGCCATCCCGACTAGTGAATCAGTAAGATTCATTTGTTCAATAAAATCTTTTGCAGTCACAGGTTCCATCGTTCCCACCGCTTCGTATTTAATGGTTAGGTCAGAATTCTACAACGGAGCTCATAATCCAATTTATTCTTGAGTCAACCTTCTTAGTCTTTATTGGCTCGAAGCTCTTGATTTTTTTTCTTCATTTTTTTCTTCTATAAGAAGGATTCATTTAATATTTCATTATAGATGAATCGATTAGTATTGATGCTTTATTACACTGTCTTTTATGAGATGACTCATAGACCTTACATATTGGATTTCTATATCATTGATATTCTTTTTCTCTCTTTCTCTCATCCTTCCATTTATCCACACCTTTCTTCTGTATTTTGTTTAAACTTCGAATTAAAG